AATATTTCTTGCCCTACTATAGGCCAAACTACCTGAGCACTGGGTCCAATGTGAGTAGGATCACTTAGCCATGCTTCATAATTGGAAAAACGGGCACCATGAAAGTACATGCCACTCAACCAAAGAAAGATAATGGAGAGTTGCCCGAAATGAGCACTAAAGACTTTTCGAGAGATCTCCTCCAAATCACCCGTATGACTATCGAAATCGTGAGCATCAGCATGTAGGTTCCAGATCCAAGTGGTAGTATCAGGGCCCTTAGCTAGTGTTCTTGAGAAATGGCCGGGTCTGGCCCATTCTTCAAAAGATGTTTTTACAGGATCCCTATCCACAACAATTTTAACTTCTGGTTCCGGCGAACGAATAATCATTAAGTCCTCCTCTTTCCGGACAAGACATACAAAGAGACCCGCCAACTGTCTTTTTAGTGAATCTTTGAAAGATAGATTTTGAAAGATAGATATTATGATTAGTTCTTTTCTTTACTATCTACCGTTCTTCTATTTTTTTTAGTTATTCACTGGAGCAATTATATATTGAAGTCAATCCGAGGCAAGTGTTCGGATCTATTATGACATAAAGATTAGGTGCCTAACGGACATTCTTTGCCTTGAAAAACAAGTATTTCCCGACGTAAGAAAAAAAAAAATATTTTTGAAATTTAAGAAACTGGTGTATTTTTTTTGAAGGTATAAGCTCCTCTATACATCTACTTTCCTTGAGCATAATATAGGGTTTTTATTTTATTCTAAATTCCAAGATAACTCATTAGAATTATTAATAAGACAGTCCTGATATATTAGCAATATTTATATTGCCACTATTTTTTCTTTTTATTCACTTTATTACTTCTATTCTAGACCCTATCCCTATGGTTTATCCTTATGAAATATCATATAAAATAGAAGGTAGAAGAAAGGGATATAATGAAATTCTTGATTCGATCTTACGACCTAATTTATTTGATTAATGGATGAACAACCAAACCACCCATTTTATGAAAAATAAGGAGCGTGCTCTTATTCAAATTCAAAGCGCTTCGTAATCTTCAACCAGTTCTGTGCTTCAATATAATTTCCCGGAGTAAGCGCTATAGCTTGTTTCCAATACTCAGCAGCTTGATCAAACCAAGCTTCTGCAATTTCCGAATCACCCTGTAGAATGGCCTGCTCTCCTCGGTCGGAATAGGCAGTTCCTTCCCTTAGAACCGTACTTGAGAGTTTCCTACCTCATACGGCTCATAAATTGCTATCTTAATTTCCCCTATCTTAACTGAATTCGATTTCTCAAAAATCGATCGAATTTTTTGGGGGGTTAAGCAGAAGAAGTTAATTACCTAAGTTTCAAACCCTAATTTTTATCCATAATCAGTTTGATCTTTTTTCCCACCTTCAGAAGAATGAAGCATAGATAGATCTAGAGCCTTCGTTCGAATTTTCTGAAAGGTAACTATCCCGGTTTCATATATGAAATCTCTATAGAATCCTTGAAAAAGACTTTTTTCCATAAGAAAGAAAAAAGAACTTACTATCTTTGGGATCTGATACTACACCGCTGCTTAATCCCTTAGTGGATCGGCTCTATTACATAAGCGGATTCCTAAATTTGACCCCATATCATGGGATAAGATAAGTAAGCAGTTTTTTTTAGTTGTATCGACCCAGTCGCTCACTAATTGATCTTTACGGTGCTTTCCCTATCAATTTGAGAACTTTATCCATAGAGTAGTAGTATAGGCGATATTTTCTTCCTTTTTTGATTCTCTTGAAGTGTCCTTCCTTCCTACAGCTGATAGGGAAAAATCGTTGTTTTTACGATCCCTATGTAGAAAGCCCTTTTTTTTTCTAGTATTTACTAGAAAATTTGATCCTCTCTTTTTTTCTTTCTATAGTGGAGATAGTCGCACGTAATGACAGATCACGGCCATATTATTAAAAGCTTGCGGTAAGAAGGGGTTTCGTTCTAATGCCCGGAAATAATATTCCAAAGCCTTTGTATGCTCTCCATTGCTTGTGTGTATAAGTCCTATGTTATAGAGTATATAACTTCGATCATAGGGGTCGATTTCTAGTCGCGTAGCTTCATAATAATTTTGCAAAGCTTCCGCATAATTTCCTTCGGATTGAGCCAACATCCGTTACGGTCGTTCATTCTATTCAAAAAATCTCCGTTCCAAAACCGTACATGAGGTTTTCATCTCATACGGCTCCTCCCTTCTGTACATAGTACTAAGCGAAATAATCTATAGAATCAAAATAGAATTAGTCCCGTCTCATTATGAATCGAAAGGGGCTGGTATTTTTCCAAGAAATCTCTAGCCAACCTTCTCGCAAGAGGTTTTTCTTAACACCAATGAATTTTCTTAATGCTAGAAAAAAACAATAGCTCCAAGAATTTATTTGTTCTCAACGCCCCCTATTTAGAGGAATTAGCCACTTCAACGATCTTTGATGGTTATAGGGGTATCCAAAGTACAAACCTGATGGTTGTTTGTTATCCCAACCATTCTTCCCAACCCTGATATGGATCAGGAAAGGGTTAATTTCTAACAAAGTTTTTCTCTTGTTGATTCCTTTCCTATTTCTAGGTGTAGTGCTTTTCTCCTCTATGCTGCCTACTGGTACTAATAGAGTAGAGTTGGCCTGTAATCCATAACCTATCCTGTAGGTATAACCTTTCGCTCAATACTCAAATCTATAATTGAAGCATCTGAGGCCGCATCAATCGAGGATACACGACAGAAGGAATTGGTAGTTCACCTCACCTTCCCGAAGCGTGGGTTTGCTTTACTAATATTGTTCTCTCTATGTGAACCCCCTCTCTTTCTCGGAAGACTAAGGTGTAGGTGGGGCTAAAAAAAACAAAAAAAAAGCGTCAAATCGCACCATCTCTATAATAAGTAAATGCCTTTTTTTCTCCTGAGGTTGTCGGAATTATTCGCAATAAAATATTGGCTACAATTGAGAAGGTCTTATCAATGAAATTTCCATTTGCGCGGGATCTAGGCATAATTCCCAACCCATTCTATATAGAATTGTTTTCATTCCTTCACAAAATAACATAAAAACAAACACATTCGATTCTTATAAATCGATCCATCCCTATGCTCTAAATCCATATGCTTTAAATGGATAAGAGAGATATGGATTTTCCGCGCAGCTCAAATTGTATCCTTTTTATTCTGCTTGGACAAGAGGAGATATGAAATATTTGACTAAGACTGGATTTCATTCCACTTTCCTATTTCTCAACAATAACTTCTCTCATCAGCTATTTCGTGTTTGCAAAGTCATTAATTGTCTCATACCCTATTTTGGATTTCAATAGTATGGCGTAGCGTACCTTATGCAAACAGAATTCTAAGGTTTCTTTATTTTATTATGCAATAAGAAGAAAAGAAGAATTCTTCCATTCTCTTGCGGGAAAACCCAAACTAAAACTTTTATAGGGAGCGCAATTCCTGGTAAAAAAAACCTAGGATCCTTCCACTTACAGCAAAAGTAATTTTTCCAATAGAACTATGGAACCCCCGAGCGGTTGCGGTTGTACCTGTACTGCAGGAATAAGAAAACTCGCTATTCACTCAGTTTATTTTCCATAATAAGATAATTGTAGGAGAGATGGCCGAGCGGTTGAAGGCGTAGCATTGGAACTGCTATGTAGACTTTTGTTTACCGAGGGTTCGAATCCCTCTCTTTCCGTTTTTCTTAATTTATCAACGTTAACGAGCACAATGTAACAAATCAAATAACAATTTATTCCAGCAATAATATCTTATTTAATAGAAATTTTCTATAGCAAATTACTGTCGGATGTAAAATATACATATAGGAAAAAAAAGATCCTAGGGTTAATCCATTTTTGCTAGTTGAGTGGGAAAATACGAATTAGTGGTCTTACGAATTAGTGGTCTTAGGTCGAGTTAGTTCGGGGGAAAGGTAAGGGGAAGAAAATTCTATGAACCTTTCTTTTTTCGTTAAGTTCAAGTCTGACGAGAGTAATATTCTACAACTAACAACTCATTTATTTTGAGACCAACCCACTTCCTATCTAGAATTTTATTTACTAGTCCTTTATATTCTAATGTGTCAATCGTCAAATGCTTTGGCAATTTACCTGGGTCAGATGAAGCAATATAATTTTGAACCAGACCTTTTGATCTTTGGTTATCTTTCGTAGTAATAATATCTCGGGGTTTGCAACGAAAACTCGGTATATTGACTATACGACCATTAACTAAAATATGTCTATGGTTTACTAATTGGCGGGCCCCAGGAATGGTTGAGGCCATACCCAATCGAAAAAGGATATTATCCAAACGCATTTCAAGTAATTGTAGTAAAACCTGGCCTGTAGACCTTTTTGCTTTTCCAGCGATATGTACATATCTAAGTAATTGTCGTTCTGTCAGACCATAATGAAAACGCAATTTCTGTTTTTCTTGAAGACGAATACGATATTGCTCCTTTTTACCAGAATGGAATTTTTTTTTCAGATTACTTCCGGATTTAGGTGTTTTTCTAGTGAGTCCTGGTAAAGCTCCCAGACGGCGTATTTTTTTTAAACGAGGTCCTCGATAACGGGACATGAAGACTCCTTTTTTATTTTATTGAAATTTCATTTTACACAATTAATTTCATTGTATTTACATTACAGAATACATCGAAATTAAAACTGAATTAAACTACAGGATAAACAGAGTAAAATCAACTAAAGTACCACAAAAAATCGAATTTCATCAAAATCTGTATTTTTTGTATATATATTATTTATTTTATTGTTTTGTATCTAGCGAAATAGTAAGGTAGAAAACATAAAAGATCCTGGATTCCCCATTTAATTCGGAAAAAAAAGATATTTTTGTTCGTAGAACATCGATAGAGAAAAAAAGCCGACTATCGGATTTGAACCGATGACCCTCGCATTACAAATGCGATGCTCTAACCTCTGAGCTAAGTGGGCTTAAATAGCAGAAATAGTGTAACAAATAGAAATAGGTATAGTATAGGAAATCCGTAAAATCTCAGATCTTAGTTATTAATCTTAGCTATTAACTAGATTCTAAATTTTAAGTTCTACTTATCTTATAAAAAAAACTAAAACTTCTTAAAGATAAAGTTACCTTGATAGGCTTAACTAGAAGATATCTTTAAATAAAATTAAAAAATTTATTGAATTTTCTTTTTATTTCTCTAATTCGCAAATCCATTTTTCTATTTTTCTATATAGAATAGAATTGATTCCTATTTCTATAATGGAATTGGATTTCAGATATTTTCAATTTGATATGGCTCCGACGAATAATCTAATACATAGAAAAGAATAATATATATGAAAGATATAATAAAGAGAAAATACGACTTTATTGGCATTTTAATTCGATCATTATCAACTTTTTTTTGAGATATTTTTTTATTTGTTAATAATTTGAGAATTCCTATTTCACTAAGGGGAACATAGAGTGATAGCAAATAAAATAGCTAATTCTGATTAGAAAAAAAAAAGAATAAATATCAAGCGTTATAGTATGATTTCAAATACTATAAAAAAGTAATACAGTAGGGGGGGGGAGAGAAAAACTTTGGGATATATTGATTCGGATTGAATTGGAAATACCTCAACGATACAATCAATTCAATTCTGAATTGCAATAAGCAAGTGGGGTCTCTCAAATAGAGTCGAACTGCTAGACTACGTCGAGTGATGAATTCAATAGATTCAAAAAAAAACTAAGAGATGGATGAAATTACACAAGGAATCCTTGTCTCAAAGAAGAGGAAAATGGGGATATGGCGAAATCGGTAGACGCTACGGACTTGATTGTATTGAGCCTTGGTATGGAAACCTGCTAAGTGGTAACTTCCAAATTCAGAGAAACCCTGGAATTAAAAAAGGGCAATCCTGAGCCAAATCCGTGTTTTGAGAAAACCAGGAGGTTCTCGAACTAGAATACAAAGGAAAAGGATAGGTGCAGAGACTCAATGGAAGCTGTTCTAACGAATCGAGTTAATTACGTTGTGTTGTTAGTGGAACTCCTTCTAAATTTGAAGGAAGGGCTTTATACATCTAATAAAGTGGATTAATTGGACGAGGACAAAGAGAGAGTCCCATTCTACATGTCAATACTGACAACAATGAAATTTCTAGTAAAAGGAAAATCCGTCGACTTTATAAGTCGTGAGGGTTCAAGTCCCTCTATCCCCAAACCCTCTTTTATTCGCTAACTATAGTATTTATCCTCTTTTTTCCTTTTTATCAATTTAAGATTCATTAGCTTTCTCATTCTACCCTTTCCCAAAGGAGTGCAAAGAGAACTCAATGGATCTTATCCTAGAATAGATTTCTTTTTTATTCGAGTATCGGGAAGGAATCCCGGTTATTAACTCTATTTTTAAGTATTATTAAGTAAGCCATATATAATAAGTAAGCCATATACAATGCGTAGGACTACCTCCCCCCATTTTCCAATTTCAAATTTGAAATAGTTTATTTAATTGATTTTTGAATCCCTTTAATTGACATAGATACAAATCCTCTACTAGGATGATGCACAAGAAAAGGTCAGGATAGCTCAGTTGGTAGAGCAGAGGACTGAAAATCCTCGTGTCACCAGTTCAAATCTGGTTCCTGGCAGAGAAAAAAAAGATCTACCGAATAGGTATTGATACAAATACCTTGAGATGGATTGGGATACATATTCGTTCATAATATAAATAGAGTATGATTTATTCATCTAAGTGGATAAGTCTATAATCTAGAAGCACTTCTTTTTCTTTTTAGAAATGGTAAAAATTTAATATATCTTTTCTTTATGGTACAGAAGGAGGTGAGATTAGGCTCCCCTTTATTTTTTTTTTTCATTTCTTAATTTTGTATTCTGCTATTCCGATGAATCTTTTTTTAGTCTTGTTTATCTTATCTTACTTTCCTAGTTGTGCTAAGTCATGCGCGCGATACAAAGTTCGGGGTAGAGAACTTCTTTGAATCATCCTATTTTTCTGTTTATTCTGAAGAAAATTAATATCTGATTTTCAAAATAGGGAATCGAAATAAAACCCTTTTTTTGCTCAGTCTATCTGGACTGCTTTTGTATAATAGGAATTAATTAGAAATAGGTATTCGGTTTGATCTAGGAAGAGAACGTAAAAATATTCCTTGACTTGAATAAAATCTAGAGTTGTGTTGTATAAGTGAGCATGAATTTCTTATCATTCAATGAGCATCTTGTATTTCATAAAAATTGGGGGTTATATAGTCCTTACGTAAGGGCCAGCCTATCCAACTTTCAGGCATTAGGATACGTTTAAGGCGCGGATGATTATCATAAGAGATTCCCACCATATCATAAGACTCGCGTTCTTGAAAATCGGCACTTCTCCAAATCCAGAAGACAGACGGAATTCTAGGATTATCCTTTTGGGCAAAGACTTTTATGCAGACTTCTTCTGGATTATCTATGCCATACTGTATTCTCGTAAGATGATACACGCTAGCTAAAGA